TTCCTCTTTGGCTAATAGGTACTGTAACTGGTATTCCTGTGATCGGTTTAATAGGTATTTTCTTTTATGGTTCATATTCAGGATTGGGTTCATCCCTGTAGTAATCGGATGAACTCAGTTGTAGACATGAAAGCGTAAGAACTCAACAGGATCCACCCCTTCTTGGTTTGTCGGATTCGAGGGGGAAGGTCCCGTTGGGTTCTTAATGATCATAATATTTTATTCGTATAAATGACAAAATGGATCCCTTTTTCGATGTTTCAAAAAACTCCATTCTATTTTTTTTTTCTGATGATGTTTTTGAAAAATTAACTTCATTGATTGATTCCGAACATCTGTTCCTAGATAGTGATACTTTCAAAGTTAGAAGAAAGAAGGAATCACTCAATTTCCTGGATGACACAATCACATTATAATATATATATTTCTGCAGATCAGATATCATGCAAATCTTTTCTATACTAACAGAACTTTACTCTATTTATTTTAGTATCTCATCAAAGTAAATTTTTTTTTATAAGTTTATTGAATTTGTTCAATAAATTTTTCTCTCTTTTTTTGTTTGTCCACCACTTCTTATACGTAATAAATCTAACAAAAATTATGAGAAACCTGGAAAAAAATCTAAACTAAGAATCGGAATCTTTGACGAACGGGATCAATAATTATTATTATTTCTACACAAGAAAGGGATGTGGAAAATTCCTTTTCTTGTGTCGAAGACTAGGAAGACGAATAATACCTCCTAAAATCATTTGTTCCCCTCATTTATCCTTTGCTTTATACTTTATATTCTCCGCTTACTTATGTCTAGTATCTAGTCGAATTTTATTCTATTAAAATAGAATAGAAAACTATTGATGCATTCTATGACATTTAAATCGGACAATAGTGACATAGTCACACCATTCCAATTTGGATTGAAAAAAACAAAGAAGGGGTAAAGTGAAAGAAAATAGTCTTCTTCACAATATACATACTATGCTAGGAATGCGGTACAAGTAATTCCCGATATCGATATCTGGTAGAAAAAAATAATATAAACAAACAAAAGTATTTTCATCATTTTTTTGATCATACATAATTGCCAACAAAAATGGGGTTCTTTTTACGAACTTTATGTTGATAAATTCCCGGATCTAGAAATTTATTTCGGACAATTGAACCTTCTCAAACTGTTTCTTTTTAAGAACCAAAAAGATTTGTGCCAAAATAACAGATCCCAAGAAGAACAAAAGGCCTTGGACACGTAATGTATCTTGAAGTACTATTTCTGCATCTCCCTGACCAAATCCACCCACATTAGGATTACTCGTTAATGGTTGATCAAGTTTGATGGATTCACCCTCTGAAACAAGAAGTTCTGGTCCTGGAGGGATAATATCAACCACTTGACGTCCATTCGATGCATCCGCTATGGATATTTCATATCCCCCCTTTTCTTTTCGTATGATTTTGTTTACTATACCTGCTGCTGTAGCATTATAAACTGTATTGTTACTCTTGCTCCCGTCGGGATAAATCTGGCCCCTTCCCCTGTTCCCGCCTACGTATATGGGATATTTTAAGAAATGAACATCTTTCTTAGCAGCGGGGTCCGGGGAAAGAATAGGAAAGGCGATTTCACTATATTTCTGACCAGGAACAGGACCTATCACAAGAATATTTTTTTTAGTAGGGCGATAGCTTTGAAAAGACAGATTGCCCATTTTTTCTTTCATCTCGGGAGAAATACGATCGGGGGGAGCTAATTCAAACCCCTCGGGTAAAATAAGAACAGCCCCCACATTCAAAGCCCCCTTTTTACCATTAGCAAGAACTTGTTTCAGTTGCATATCATAAGGAATTCGAACAACTGCTTCAAATACAGTATCAGGAAGTACCGCTTGTGGAACCTCAATATCCACAGGCTTATTAGCTAAATGGCAATTGGCACATACAATACGCCCAGTCGCTTCTCGTGGATTTTCATAACCCTGTTGTGCAAAAATGGGATATGCATTTGAAATGTATGTCCGAGTTATTATATATATCATGAGCGATACGGAAATGGATCGAGTAATCTGTTCCTTTATCCAAGAAAAGGTATTTCTAGTTTGCATGGTCCAATCATTGATCCCGATAATTTCTACAATAAATTAGGTAGGTCGCTAGTATAGTTCCCTATCCACGATTTTGATAGTTACTGAAAAAATTTTACTGGAATATAGGAGGAACCCCCTGGATGAATAGAAATATAAAAAGTAAGTATGATTTTGAACACTTTGCTTATGCACAAAGTAAAAAACATTATAAAATAAATTATAATTCGATTAATATAAGTGGATCTTTTTTCAGTCATTCATAGAATGATAAATCACCACAAGTGACGGAGATACACGATTTAAATAACGGAAGATCCAATATTTTAAAATTGTATCTAGAATGACTGGAAAAGTGGAAACAAGACCAGATATAATTTGATCATTATGAGCAAATCCAAAATCTTTGTAGACAGAGCCAAGCATTAGTTCCCAACCATGGGGCGAATGGAATCCGATACATAAATCAGTTAATAAAAGAATAGAAAAAGCTTTTATTGTGTCGCTTAAGTTATATAGGAATTCCTGAACCCAAGAGTTAAGAATAACAAGTTCTTCATTACCCAGAATAGAATAACCACTTAGAATAATGAAACAGATTATATTTGTCGAGAAGTGCAAAATCGTATAGATACGATCTTCATTGTGCATCTTGATCAATTGGATCGTTTCTTTGTGGATTCTTATATTAAGCTTTTGTAGACGTGTCTCCGGGTATTCCTTTATCATTTCGTCCAAGAGGAAGAGTTCCTCTAATTCTATGAATTTTTCTAGAATACGCTTTTCTTGAATATCATTCAAAAAAGTTTCGGATTGCCTAGTATTCCACCAATTAGTAACCCAATATTCCAGACTTTTATTAAATGAGAGAGAGATCCACCAGGGCAAAAATACTATAGATGCAAGATATAGAAGGGGAGTGAATGCTTTATTTTTTGCCATTTTTTTCATCTGTGAATTACCCACCTCATTCGGCGACTCTATGCAATCTAATATTTCTATCAAGCATGAGTTCTATTACAAGGTATCGAGCCTATGAATCTATTCCCTGTTTGTTATTTGTGATTCAGTGGGTAGTCCTTGAATCTAGAAAGAATACAGAAATAGAATAAGAATCCACTTCGAATTCGAATGAGGAAATAATAAAAAAATATTGTTTTGTTTCCAGATATCTCAATTGGTAAAATTCGAAGCAATTGCCTCCTTTCGATGAATGCCCGAAAAGCCATTTCAAGTAATTAATATTATTCGTATTTCGAGACGAAAGAACTCCCTTTCTATCAAAATATCAAATATCTATCAAAATATCAAATATTTCAAAAAAAAAATGGCTACCCATAGTCCCGTAATAATTGAGATAAATTTCTGAAGAATATTGTGATGATCAAAAATGAGTGGCAAAACAAGACAGAAATTGGATAGTTATTGTTATAAGAGATCCAATCATTTGGTCATTAAGAAAGCCAAAAGAAAGGTCGATTAACAAATTAACAAAAGAGAGATAATTTACAAGATATGATCTATCTGTATCTAATGTATCAATTCAAAATACTGGACCGAAAATAAAAAGATGAATTCTTTTTCTTTATTCCGAAATATTTTGATATATGAGATGAATCTATTATTTCGATTTGTTACTTGTTTTGTTACTGAATTGAGTTGAGTGATTTCCATAATACGCATCCAATTTTTTTGGACAAAAAAGTTTATTTTTATGGCTGTTACATATACGTCTACTTTGACTCGAATGATCGGTCTGAAGAAATTTCAGTTAAGTTATGCTATAGAAAAAAGGATTTTCCCTCCTGATGAGAAAGCATTTATTATTCAGTTCATTTCAAAATACTTCAATTGGTACACGCAAGAAATAGGCCAATTCCGCAGCTTTTTGTTCAATTTCTCGTGGAGTCAAATTCTCATCAGTACGAGTCAAGGGAATGGCTCCCTGGCCTCTGATTTCCATATAAAGGACACGACGGGCATAAATACCCTCTTTAACTTCTATTCTGATGGACTGAATATCTTTTATAAGGAATCGAAGGGCGATGCGACGATTTTTTCCAGGAAATCCCCAACGAAAAATACACACTATTCCTTCTTTTCTATCGAATCGATCATAACCACTACCTACATTCCACGAAATTGTGCACCACAAATAGGAGCTAATAAAGAGACCTGCGAGCCCATAGAACGACATCACGATCCCTTGTGGAAAAAAAATTATTTGCTGAGACGGAAATAAAGATATCAAATTCCTACCAAGATAACTGGAAGTTCCAACCAATAAGAATCCTAATGAACCTAAAAAAAGGATAAAGGCCCAGCAGAAATTACTTGTTTTTCGAGACCCCGTTATAAGTTCTATCCGTATATGTTCTGATCGCCAACTCATACTAGATCCAGTTGAATTTTATTGGAATTGAGAGAATAACCCAAAATTTTACTCTTTGTGTTTCCGAAGTAACGCTCATCAACTAGCACTATTCTGATGTGAACCTTTAGGAGTAATTCATCGAATTGTTGGGTAGATCTAAAATAATAACATACCCTTCATATAATCCCCTGTAGATATCTACATACATTTCGATACATTGACTTTCCATTTCAGACATCCGCCGATCCTGATCTATTTGAAAATCGCTATAATTCATTTACCCATATATCATGTTTCCACATGCATAAGAGCTCTTTCATTTATGTTCGGAGAAAGCCACATCTTATACCATATTCCACTAAATAGATATATGTGTTATGATCCAAGTCTAAGTCTTGAAAAAAAAAAAATGGATGAGATTTTGTCCCATCGGATCTAAAAAATCTTGTTTTTTTGAATAGGAAGAAATAAAGAAGCCATTGCCATTGCCGGAAATACTAGGCCCACTAAAGGCACCAAAACAGAGGGTAAGTTGAAGTTTATCA